GTAGTTTTGGTTCTTTTTGTATGTTGCTCAATAACAATTTAAGCATTTATCAAATATTTATTAGGGAACATCAGCCAAGGTGTAGCGCAGTCTGGTAGCGCATCTGTTTTGGGTACAGAGGGTCATAGGTTCAAATCCTGTCACCTTGAGTCAAAATCAAAGTCAACTAAAAACATGAAAATCAATCGACCGTTATCACCTCATCTTACCATTTATAAGCCACAGCTTACTTCTACTCTTTCTATTTTCCATAGAATTTCTGGGGCTTTCTTAGGGGCGGCCGTTAGATCACTTGTGATTACAACAAAGGCACTACTGCTCGAGGGGCTCAGGGCTTCCCCGATGGCAAAAAAAAGGAAGCATGCCACAGAAGCAGCGATAAAGGATATATTCGTCGGCTGTCGGCTAGTTTATCGGCCTACTCAAGAATCCTCCGCGAGTTCGCTGGCGCTTGCTAAATGAAATATATATAGAAATATATACATATATTTCATTTAGCATGAGATGATAAAGCAGAATCGCAGTTCTTTTCGGGTCAGCCTACCCTACAGCGAACTAATGCGAAAAAAATGCACGCGGGGAATCGCACCAACGAACACTGTTATGCTTTCAGCCTGCTGGCGGCTAAGAAGGGTAAGGACGATAAAAAAATAGATATATTTTTACGCATGGAAGCAGATTACCCAAAGTAATGGGGACAGAGAACTAAACGACATCTCAAGCGCTATAGCTCACAGGTGATATCGGCGAGATCCAACCATATACTATGATTCGAGTTGGAAGTCAGAGGACCCATAGTACCTGCCTGATCCTAAAAGAACCGTGTAAACAGGAAACTTGCAGATTGAATAAAAGGCGAAGGGGTCTATGCACCTGCCTAGTCTGGCAGGTTTTACTCTCCAAAACTCAAAAAAGAAAACGGCAAATATATCTATTTTTTGTTGCGCCCTATTAACATCAGGATGTTAATACATTATATATGATGATACATCCAGTGCCATTGATAATCCAATCAGTAGCCGGGAAGGGCAGGCACCCAACGAGCCGCAGTCAATGGAGCCCGTCTCCTATGAGTTGAATCAGGAGGGTTAGTGAGCCGTATGATGGGAGACTATCACGTACGGTTCGGAGAGCACTTAGTAGGCAGGAGTTAATCATAACTTCCTACCGAAGTTTGACTCTATCCATTATGGTTTTTTTTAGTATTCTCTTTTTGAAAATAGGCGATCTTAACCTTACTTCTTATTATCTTTACCGGTACGCTTTTTTCTTCACTTTCTATTTCCATTGGTTGATCTCAAGCGTAGTCAATTTCAGTTTCTTGGCTTTGTGCTATCATATGAGTAATGGAATTCGTCATTTATTGTGGGATCTAGGTTTTTTTCTAGAATTATCCAAAGTATATACTTCCGGAATTATTATGTTATTCTGTGCAGCTTTTTTAGCTGTATCGAATATTATTCGATTCTATTTCTCATAAGCACGAAATACGATAACCCCGACAAAAAAGTCTATATATATAGACTTTTTTCCCTGATAGCGCAGCGATGCCTCGGAATCGGGTCTACTTTATCTTGCGAAGGCTTAATTAAGACAAGCCTACAACCTGTTCCAGTACTATTTCGGCTGACAGGATACTTTTTAGATAGGCAGAGCCGTATGACGGACAATTGTCACATACGCTTCTATAAGAAGGGGCCGGACCAAAAAGGCCAGTTTCCTTTTACTCTTAAAAAAAAGGTAAAAAGCAATGAAAGCTCATAGAGAAACCTTGGGGCATTGGCTTCTTCAAAGAATGACTGCCGCTTCTCTAATCCCAACCATTCTTATATCAAATGTTTCTACTTTGATTCTGTTAAATATTTTGTTATTCTGGCATATTCATGTGGGAATCGAAGAAATTCTGACAGATTATGTTCACCATGAAATAACACGAAATTGGATCTTGATTCTTTTCAGAGTATTTTGTTTAATAATTATCAAATATGCTTTTTTGTTTTTTGTTTTTTAAAAAAACTTTATAATCATCTAAAGATTCAGATAGTGCTATAAAGCAAAAATAAGCGCGGAGAACGCAGCAAAAAAAATATATATATATTTTTTTTTCTGGTGCTAGTAGAGGCCGTGTCATGGATGAAGTTAGTAAGTAATTAAATGCTTACTAATGATGGTTTTTTTCATTGTCCTCTATGTGCTTGTTCTGGTTTATATCGCCCTTGCCATAAAAGGGCAAAGCAGTACTTATTGGCTAAGGAACCGGCATGTGCTTGGCTTGAAACCGAGTTGGCTTTCAAAAAAGAGACTCTTATTATGGATCTAGTAAAATATTTAACATTTTCTATGATTCTTTTTCTTTTAGGTATTTGGGGGATTTTCTTGAATAGAAAAAATATCCTTATTATGTTAATGTCAATTGAGTTAATGTTACTTGCGGTCGATTTAAACTTTTTGGTATTTTCGGTTTATTTAGATGATATGATGGGTCAATTATTTGCTTTATTTGTTTTAACGGTGGCAGCTGCGGAATCCGCTATTGGGCTGGCCATTCTGGTTATAACTTTTCGAATTCGTGGGACTATTGCAGTGGAATTTAGGGCGACCGTTCGCGTCGCCTACAGTCATTGTTTAGCCATATGGAAATTATTCGCAGTTTTGCGCTAGCAGCCATATAGCAAACCACGCGAGACCCTATTCCGCGTGCCAGGCATAGAGCTTACCCAACCACCGTGTAAACGGGTGGGAACCACAGCATGCTCTAAAGACGTAGTTGGAAAAAAAAACAAGGAAGACCTCATGATGTTAGAGTATGTCTTTTAGGCTTTCAACTTGCTTTTTTGCTATCTTAGAAAGCGCAAAAGCACCCAAAGGACCACAGGCAGCGTTCAGAAAAGAAAATACCTTTGACCTGCGGTCTACTTCTTTGCTTAGCGAATAAAAGGTTAGTTATAATAAAAGGCAGCGAAGAGTGCATAGCAAAAAAAGTTTCTTTTTTTTCCGAACAAAGCCTAAAGGTTCACAAAGCAAACGAATGATTCTAGCCCAAACAACCCAAGACCACTACGCTAGCCTGCTCTCGTATGAGATGAGCCCCTGCTCTGGCAAATCAAAGTCTTTTTCGGTCAAACTGGACCTGCAGTTAATCACGAGGAATTCCTGTGGTAATGCACACGAGTGCGCGCTGTCAAGCTCTCAGTCTGCCATCAATAAATTATGGTAAGACCAGAATGGAAAAAGAAACCCTGCGGGCGGATATTACAGAGCCTGCACGAGGGAGCAGATTACCCAAATTAATGGGGACAAAAGACTAAACGACATCTCAACGCAAAATGGCCTCGGATCAAAATTAGCCAAAAACTGTAGGCAACACCGGTGAAATCCACTTTCGTCCAGCTGACCGAAGTGGATGGCAGAGGGCCCATAGTACCCGCCTGAGCCGTACGTAGTAAAAAGATTTTTTTCGCCAAAACTGCTAACAAAAGGGAAGGGGCCTAACCGTCTGCTGTACCTTAGCAGACCATATTCAACCACGTTTTCTAGCTAAGCCCGGTTTCAAACGGGATTTGTCTAAAAAGAAAGAAAAAAGCAATTTAGGGCGCTGCCGCTCTTTTAATGGACTTTCGGATTTTTCGCTTTCGCAAAGCTGAGGAAACCTATTCAGATCTGCAAAACATCGTGGGCAACCTGGACTTATGAATGATGCTTTATGTCCAACTAGGGCAGCGGAACCTGAATCGATGACACCAATATCGGACGAAATGAGACCATTGATGGAACCGAAATTGGGAGCCCTATAGAACAAAGCACAGTAATCAAAAGAAGTTCAGCACAAAACGAATCTACATGCTGCCATTTGCTATGCGAACAAAGCAGGATGAGAAGCCGAAAATGAAAAACGCCTTTTTGAAGACCTACTTTCATAAGCAAAAAAAAAAATATATATATATATTTTTTTTGCGGTATCACGGACACCCAGATGGAAGCATGGAAACAATCTGTGAGTGGAAGAGGTACTCCACGCAAAATATGAAACCGAAAAAGGGATATACTAAAAACCATACTGTCTTCAATGCCAGCTTAGTGGCGTCCTTGTCAAAAGCCCTACTTTGACTATCTAAAATTCGTTTCATACGTTCTAAACTGCAGAGTAAATTCTGCTATCAAGAATCCTATGGCATCACTTGCTTGATGACTAAAACGCTGCGTAACTGCTCTTCGTGCTTCCTTCATTATATTATAAATCCGAATAGAATGCACCATGTTCAGAGTATTAAGGACGAGCTCAGAGGAGATAATGAAAATGCATTTTTTCTATGTTATTATTTCTTGCTAGAATTCCCCATGATCGTTATAGTGAAAAAGCAAGTTGCTTTATGGTACTTTAAGCCACTTAGAGATCGGTCACTAGAAAAACAAGCCGAAATCTAACGACAAAGGCAAATCCGAATAGAGGTTGAATTGGAGAGCCGTATGATAGGCGACTATCTCGTACGGTTCGGAGAGGGCTCGAATACCAAAGCATTCAATATGTTTCTGAGAAAGTTCCACTCTATTTAATTGCATGAAGGGATAAGCACAAAAACAAGTGCTTCGTCTCTATTCTTCAAATACGGAGTATATGGGAGAGGCAGGATTCGAACCTACGTAGAAAACCTTCAACAGATTTACAGTCTGTCGCTTTTAACCACTCGGCCACTCTCCCCCAAAATAAATAAAAAATTATTTATTTCTAAATCGGTCAATCCGCGCGTGTATGTATGTATGGTATGTAACCTTTAATGGGTTTGAACTAATCGATAGATGCATGTACCGTTGGTATATATTATTGATTCATTCATTATGCACTTTCTTTAAGCATCCTACAGGATTTGAACCTGTGACCTTCAACTTAGAAGGTTGTTGCTCTATCCAACTGAGCTAAGAATGCAGTACAATACTAACCTTCATTCATTCGTGAACTACAAAGAAAAAAGCTGTCTTCGTATAAGGGCGCGCAGCGTAAAAATAGCACCAGAAATAAAAGTCATACATGAAGCAAAAAAAATATGATTCAGCCATAGATTCCCGTGGCTATATGCGCTCTATGCCATGCCTTTTACTCAATTAAATAGAAATGCTCGACTGTAATACGGTTTTAGTACATAGTAATTGCATTATGATGAATGAGTACCCTTAAATGTAGTAAAATTATAGGGGCGAACCCTTCACTACTAATGAAATGAAAATAAAATCTTGGTAGGGCCTTACGATTGATTGCACACTTTGCCGGGCGCAGTAAAAGCCAACCCAACGTTTTTTTCGCTCTTATTAGGTTTAACACACAATGAAATATCACGAATTTTTTATTTAAAACTATTCTGAAAGAAGTTAGAATTCGTTTTTTTTGGATATTCATTTGCTTCAGTTTAACATGGTTTACGTGTTATTGGTTTTCAGAAGATTTGTTTTTTTCGTCAGCGAAATCCTTTCTTATTCTTTCTTATTCAGGTTTTATTTGTACACAATTAACGGAGGCCTTAAGCACGTATGTTACTATTTCTTTAATATCATGCTTTTATTTTTTATTTCCTTTTTTAAGTTATCAAATCTGGTGTTTTTTGATTCCTAGTTGTTATGAAGAACAAAGAAAAAAATACAACAAATTCTTTTACTTAAGTGGTTTTTGCTTCTTCCTGTTTTTCTTTGTTACTTTTGTTGGGATAGTTCCCAATGTTTGGCACTTTTTATATGAATTGAATAAAACATCAACTAATCTGCTTATAATAAAGTTACAACCTAAGATTTTTGACTATATTTTATTAACTGTTCGTATTTTGTTTATTTCATCAATATGCTCTCAAGTACAGGTACTTGTGATCTTTTTGCTAGAATCAAAAGGGATTTTTGTGAAAAGCTGCATAAAAAATCGTCGTTTTTTTATGGTTCTTTCGATTTTCACAGCAGCTTTTTTAACACCTCCAGATATCTGGTGTCAAATTGTCGCTTGTTTACTTATTTATTGTATAATAGAGTTGACCATTTTTTACGCATTGATTATACAAGTTTATAAAAAGCAACTAGTCCTTTAACCGAAATTGGGACAGGGACCAGGCCGCGGGGCGCAACAAAAAACAAAAATATAGATATATTTTTTTTGATCTTTAGCCTAATTTTGCTTGCTGCTATGCATTAAGCTTTAACCATCTATCTATTCCTTCCCGGCCACCTTTCTTTTTCTTTGCTGATGCAGGGAAAGGAAGCGCAGAAGCCCAATAGCTTTTGTTCGCGCTGCCCTCCTCCACCCTAGATGCCTTATGGTCGATTTGGATCCGGCCGAGCGGAGCAAAGCGACCATGACGACGCCATCAAGCAACAAATAAGCGCTTCGCCGAAATGGAGCTGCGACGCCCACTATGCCATAGTCTTCGCCAATTCGATATGATATGAGACCAGGCTCGCTTATAGCTGTTACAAAACTAGCCAGGGCGCAGCAAACAAAAGTATTTTTCACTCCACACTACAAAGCGGACTTAATTCCCCGCGTATTTTCCCGTCTTTAGCCTCGAAGACACAGAAAAATAATACGAGACCGAGAAAAAAGCTCGTAGAGCATAAAACGAATGTTCCGTCTGCCCGGGCATACGAGCTTTACTTGATTTTTTTGCGCAATTGTAGTATTGTCTTTATGTCTATAGCGAAGAGCCAAAAGTGGTTCAAAAAAATCAAAAGATTCCCGGAATAGATTTTTTTCACCATCTACCAGAGATTAACTCTGTTATCGCTCTGCCAATAAATAATTTACATACGTTCCTGCTTTAATCAAGAAGGTCTAGATCTATGCTATAAGGGAATTGTATTTGTTGAGGTTCATATAATACCACGGCTTTTAGTGTTTTATAATTAACCTCTAAATGAGTAGGTTTTATTCTCCATATTCGGTTACTCTGAAAATTTTGTCTTATTTTTGATCTAATGAAATATAGAAAATTATCTTGAATAGATATAAGATCACCCTTAGATAATTGAAAACCAGGAATATTGACCATTTTATAATTGACACAAATTTTTTTATGACTTATTAGCTGCCTTGCTTGAGAAATAGTTAAACAGAAATTAAGACGAACCAGAATCACGTCTAATCTTCGTTCTATATCGAATAACAAACTGTTTTTTTTATCTAGATAAGTCTGCGTTTTAGACCTTTGCATCTTTTTAATGGGTAATTTTCCATAAAAAAGGGACAACTTTTGTATAGTTTGTAATTCTTTGGAAAAGTCAGATTGTTTTTTATTTGTTTTTTTTCGAAGCTTCAAAATAATGGCTTTTTGTTTTTGAGTAAGTTTTTTGGTCTGCCAAATATTTTCCGAAATTTGACGACAAGTTTTAAATCTTGATGCAGCCATATGAAGTTTAATTTGTTTTTTTAGCCATTGCGGATAACGGGAATCGAACCCATATCTCCTGCTTGGAAGGCAGATAATTTACCTTTAATCTATATCCGCCTAAAATTTTTTTTTATTTCTTCTCGCTTTTCTCTTTAAATCTCCATTTACATAGCAAATTAAGATTAGGTTGATTATTGGTTCCTTTGAGCCGATGATCTTATTAAAATAAGGATGGATGTCTGAGCGGTTGAAAGAGTCGGTCTTGAAAACCGAAGTATTAAGAATACCGGGGGTTCGAATCCCTCTCCATCCGTAAGTAGGGTAATTAGTTCACCTTTTTTAAAACAAAATAGCATGTAACCTTTAGAGATCTTAACGTTGTGTAATTATTTTGCAGAATCAAGCAAAAAACAAGATATTCTCTTTATGAAAAAAAATATATAATCATTATTTATGATGATTCATTCAAGAAAAAGTAATGATCTTCAGCTGGTGGCTTTGTGCTTGGTAGCCGGAAATAGGGCAGTACCCTGAAGAGCTTGAGGAGATTTTTACTCCGCGGGACAGCACGTATCGTGCCGTGGCTTAGCTCGAGGCGCAACACTGAGCCATGTCGCAAAACGCGCCACGGTGCACTGGACCGAAATATATAGATGTCATAATCTGTATAGTATTCGGTAAATCAAAAATTTGCATGTTTTTATACATCACGCGCCCAACCACGATATAACGAAGACAACAATAAGAAATAACATAATAAAATCGCCAGTATACCAATCAAATGACCTACAAGATAAACTACCGGTACTAATGGTTCACTGCGCGAAAGCAAAGAACCGCTTCGCCCTCCTTCTTTCGACGCAGTCAAAAAGATACGATGCTTAGATAGTACACCCGCAAAGGCAAAAAACAATATGACTCATGGATCATTACTAAGCAAATCTAGTTTAGTTTATTTTTACAGTGACGAACCATGAGAAATAACTTTATCTACAGGCACGATTCAGAAACCATAAAACACGACCTAACCTACAGGGTTAGGCCAAATATGATGGTGTAAGTTCAATTCTAGTTTGATGAGAGGGCCTTTGACCCATTCATGTGACTGTGATTATTGATCGGCGAGAAAAAATCTGGCAATCCATGGGCCCTTGAGCTACCATCTGAAATGGTATTGAGGCCATTAAGAGAGTCTAATAACTCAAGAAAAAAAAAAAATTTCCACAGATTGAATCAAATTTTGGCGGATATGATGGAATTGGTAGACATGCCAGGTTTAGGTTCTGGTGACTATAATGTTTGTGGGGGTTCGAGTCCCTCTATCCGTACAAGTCGGAACTTCAAGTTCTGCGATCACTAGGCCTTTAGTCGTTTGGCTAGCCTACTATATAATTATTGTTTCTTAGTTAATACTGCTTTTCGGGATAGTATGCCACCAGCTATGGTAGATTGTCGAGCTGCACCCGGCATATTCGACTAATGGAAGTCGAATTACGAAGTGACCACAAATTTACGCGCAGGTCAACCAAATAGAAATGAAAAATAAAGGTGCCCAATCCACAGTAAGCGCCAAGTATGACAATATTATGAAGTGATGACGATAAAATAACATAATGAGTCCACGATTTTTCCTAGGTAATAGAAGCTTAAAGCTAACCCTAAACTCTGCCCTTATCGCAAAACATAAGGCTATGACGATAATTTTCAGAAACTTATCTTTCCTTAAATTATGATTATTACCTGCGGAAGGTACGAGGCTCCAGAAACAAATATTTGTTTAGCATTATTATTTCTTAAATATATCATTGTGATATATTTGATATTAATATGACATGCATTTTCTAATCCTAACCTACTTGTGCGGGAGGGACCGCAGTGATCGCACTATCCTCTAATCACCGCGGTTATTTTTGTGTATCTAACGCCTAAAAAAAAACAGGCTTAGTAATTCGAGTGGTTAGGTCTAAGACCCATATCAAGATTAAGTGTAACCAGATTGCTTGATCTATAGATATAAATCCCTATGATGTTTCGAATTTTTTTATTAAAGATTTACGGCTGCGGCCCTCACCTAAATTCATAGACATCTTTAGAACAAACGACATTTGACAAAAAAAAGGTATAACTACTAGTAGGAAATTTAGTATTATATCATAAATTTGTAAATCAATGGGTCTTTCACCTCGCATAGTATCTGTACTCTTGCTTCGTGGATCGAACACGAGTCGTGATCAAACTGTTTTTAAGAATTGTGAGAAAAGCCATGCTGCTTGATTGGCGAAAAAAGAATATACGTTTATTCATAAGAAGTGTGCTCAATTCATAAATCAAATTATAAACTATTATGTGCTCTATTTATTTACTACGTATGCATAAGAGAACAGCTCAGGCTTGAAGTTATAGGTCCTTCATTCACGATATAGATGAATAATTCGATTATTAAAAAATATTGTCTATTGTAGGAGAACATAAGCAACTTAACCGCCCCTACGTCGTTCCGTTATGAGCCATTGGCAGAGTGGCAAGTTATTTCGTTTTTGTTTTAGGTGGGTGCGTAGCACTTTACAAGCTTTGGAAAAAAAGGCCGTAGGTAGATTTCTTGGAGTATAGCCAAGTGGAAAGGCTTCGGTTTTTGATACCGACAGGCAAAGGTTCGAATCCTTTTACTCCAGATTTATGTAATTTTTCATTTTATACAAAAAAAATATATATATTTTTTTTTTCAATTCCAATCCAATCTATATAAAGCCAGCTGACGTAGAAAACTACGCAAGCCTCCTAATGAAGCCAAAATAAAGCCTATCCAAATACAGAAAATGAAAGGTAGTTTCATTATGGTAATATACCAGCCTGTTTCAAAACTTCCAGTTCCAATTAAAGCATATAGATCCGTAAAAAGATTACTATGTATAGCCACTTTGGTAGTGCTTGTTTCTTGATTAGAAAAAGAAAATCTTTTTTCTGGGAACACAGTCAACCAAAGTGGGAAACTATGATGTTCGCGATTTCTCCATGATCTGTCACCATGGAAAAAAGTTGAAAAAAAATATATATATTTTTTTTCAACTTTTTCATTCTGGTACGAAAGCGCAGCAATTGGCAACAAGTCGATTATGGCACGAAGTGATTCATCATAATCAAAAATGAATGGATTTTTTAAGGACGGTTTATAAATAATCAAATTACCACAAATGGACTGAAAGGTGGGTCCATGTAATTGATCAATACCTCGCAAACAACAAAGCTCTCTTCCTATATGTAGTTCAGAACCTAAAGGCAATAATTGAGTAAACTGTCTCTTTTTTGTGTTGGTTAACCTAAGCCACAGCATCACTGCAGGGGCTTGGCTTCCGAACCGTACGTGAGCCTACGGCCTCATACGGCTCTTCTCAAGGGAAACCTGAAAACCGAATCATAAATAATCAAGCGGAGATTTACATGGCATTCGCCTAAAAATCTTTTTTTCCTGTTTATCCCGCTTATATGAACTCTTCACCATTCGTTATGCTGCGCCCCGAGTCCCCGCGTCGGTCTGTTCTTCGAGATTTACTTTACTAACGCGAGCAAAGTGAGCGTTTGCCCCGAAGGTCTTGTCTTTTCGGAAGAATCCTGTTCCCACTAGCTTACGGCCCGGCTGGCCTGCCAGTTTTACTGGAACTCAATGGGAATTATTCCGTTCCCTGGTTAGATTTTTGGATGTGAGATTTACTCCACGAGGAACAGTACGAACGTAGATGATATCATCACGACCTCTCTTTTCGTATTGCTAGGAATGCTTAACGCCATTTCGCCAACTAGCGTTACCCGCGGCCTTTTTTGCCATTGGCAAGTCTCTCAGTGTGGTCAATACTGGGTGTTTTTGAGCAGCGAAGCTTATACCCATTCACATTAAGTTCATCCTAAGTCCTTGAACCTTTTGCACTAATTTGAGAAGAAGCCGTCTTCTTATCAAGGTCCAAGAGTCGACTGAGCATCTCAGCGGCGGGATTTAGAACCCGAATTCAACCAGAGTTCACGCCCACATGGCGTGAGCTTAAACACGAGATGGTCGCGCATAAGCTGCCGGGTCGCACGACAGAATAACACCCATAATAAAGATGCAAACTCCTCCATGTGAAATTTTCATAGTCATGGGAACTTTTCGAAAGTCATGACCAACATCCATCAGTCTTTTTGGTAAGGCGCGAACGAGAAAAAATCTATTCCAAATATTTTCAAGGACGAAAGAATAAGCTTGCGAAAAAGCAAGCAGAGAAGAAAAAGCCAAAATTTTGGCTTTTTCGTTGAAGCCGAAGGTTTTTGAAAATTGCAGCAAATAAATCAAAAATATTTTTGATTTATTTGCAAGAAATAAAAAGTAAAAATTTTCTTTCTTTTTATTTCTTTGTTTCTTCTTTTTGTTAGGCCAACAAAGCGCTTGGCGCTTTCTTCTCTGTGCCCGCTTACGCGGTTTTATTTTTTCTTCTATTCCAAGCCTACGCTCCTTGTTTGCCCACGTATCGCGCCTATATTTAGATGATAAGAAAAATGTACAAAATAATAAAAAACAAAGCACACCATAGAAAGATTCTAAATATGACAAGTCTCCCATAAATTTGAAAATGGAAAAATTGAAAATGAAAATAGAAAATAAAAAAAATGCATTTTTAGCTCTAGTTTTTGGGGAGCTTTTTTCAATTATGTTGAGTAATAAAATGGGTTTTGCTCTTACCAAAACTATTCTTTCTGTTTTATCCATAGAGCGTATGAATCCCCTGGAATGTACATGAACTAGAAGCAATAATAAAGAGGTAAAAATAGGTATTATAGTACCATGAGAAAAAGGAGCACCTGTGGGAACATCTCTACTTACCAACCATTGAAATAGTATGGGTGCTGCCGTACCACAAAGCACAACCATGAAAATAAGAAAAAAAAAAAAGTTCTGTAGTTGGACCATCTGCTCTATTTGTTTTTAGGATTTTGCTTTTCCGAATAAAAGAATACAAGATAAAAAAACTCAAAATTTAAACAAAAAAATGATTAATTTTTGGGCTTTATTTTATCTTCTTCGGCCTTCGGCGAAGGCTTTGCGCCCCCGGTACGCTACCTCCGTAGCCATAGCTCCTGGAAGGCGCGGAGCCTTCGCATAGCAAATGACAAAAAAGCCAAAGGTTTAACCGTGTGGATTCGAAATTAAGCTAGCTTTTTATCTCTCTGGCCCGAGAAAAAGAGCTTTTTTTATTTATGTATTTTACTTGCTTTGTATACAATTAATTTGTCATGGCCTTCTTCGTCCTCCATCAGCTTTGATAAACGAGTAAATTTACGCAAGTGCACGAATAGAGTGCTTCGCCGCGAATACCATAAGATCTGGTTTACGGGTTTTGGGGCCCTCAGGCTTTGATTCGATGGTAAATCAGATAATGCACCAACTAGCCTAGTACTTGATTGCTGCTTCATTTGAAAAAAAAACAGAAAAGATATGCTAGTAATTAAGAGGAAAAAAAACCATAAAAAGATTCCTCGTGTAGAATCTGTAGCAAAACTATGAACGGAAGTTAGCAATCCAGAACGTACGAAAAAAGTTCCTAAAACACGGCATAGAAAAGTGACCATATTAAGAAACAAAGTCCAATAATTCAATTTAGGTAAAATTACTGAATGAATACAAGCTGTAGCTAATAGCCAAGGCATAAAAGAAGCATTTTCTACAGGGTCCCAAAACCACCAACCCCCCCATCCTAATTCATGATAAGCCCACCAACTTCCTAGCAATATGCCTACAGTTAAAAAACACCGGCATGTCAAGATCCAAATTTGAATTTGTTTCCACCCATGGTATTGTGGGCCAGAGACCACTTTATTCGCGCTGCGGGTCCAACCAAAATACAAAAACGCAGTATTCGCTTTACGAACAACACGCTTCGTCCACTGGCTCTTTGTGAGATTCAGCCGCTCTTTTGATTGAAGCGAAGAAGGCGACACCAAGTGCCGAAGCCCGAGCAGGCTCCTATTGCGTAGCAAGATGAAAGCAAAACTGGGATGGAGAGAACAGGTATTTTCAAATCTATTTTTTAGAATTTTTTTTGCATTCTTCTGGGTAATCAGCTTATTTGTTATGCGAAAGAAAGCATCAAAAATTTCGGCCTTGCTTTCCCTTCGCATCGGCAAATAGAGTGCAGAGATACCATTCATTATTTTGGCTAGACATAAGCAAAAACCAATAGCACTGGCGACATATCCTGCATAAATGCAGGGAGGATGTATAGCTAATATAGGATCTTGTAAAACAGGATTTAATTCTGCAAGTGATTTAGTACAAACAAATGAAATTCGAACAAAAGGATTGGAACTTGCTAATAAAAAAATTGAAAAAAATAAAGCAATGCCCATATAAATTCGCCGTTCATCAATAAAGGAAACTTTATTATTTGCATTTTGTGCCGAAAATAAAGAATCTAAATTGGTACATAAAGCGTAAAGCAAAAAAAAAAATCTAGATTTTTTTTTTTTCAACTCTTTCCATTTTTTAAGCCTTATGGGCCTTTTATTTTCTTTTGCATTTGTACCATTTTCTAACCTTCCATTTGAGGGCTCTTGAACGATACCTGAGGGCGCCGCTTTGGATTGGCTCTCGAGGGAGCTTTTATGATTTATGGTACCAAACAGGTTCTGCAACAAATGATGTCTGAATTGTTTATTCTTTTTCTTTATGAAGGAAGCAGAGCGAAAAGCCACAAGCGGTCTGCAAAAAAAAAATAAATTTTTGTTGCGCCCTCGTTTTGAAACATTGCAGGGTCGAACCCGATGACTCAAAAAAAATCCATAGAAACTTAGAATCCAACACCATAATAACAAACTGCCCTCATGATTAGACCATGTTCCTGATATTTTATAAAATAAAGGCGCATTAGCATTTGAGTTGGTAAATACATTGTAATTGGAAAAATCAGAAGAAATGTAGCAAGACAAAATACCAAAGAAAGAAATAGTAAAGAAAAAAAAATAAAGTGAAATAGCCGCAGGTCTTTTGTTGTAAGTTAATGCAACAAAAATACTCAGTACTAAAAAATAATGGCCCAATTCATTATACATTTCAGTAAATTTTGCTTATAATTGGCAAAAAAAATAGATTTTTTTGCGTTTTTTAACGCAGAGCGTTACTTTGCTTTTTATAAAGCCTTGAACAACTTGCTTAAACCCAATAAAAGTCCACCTTTCCTTAGGTGCTTTTGCTTGATCTATTGTTTGTATAAAAAAAAACCTGTTTTCCATTGTTGTTTTGCGGATTTATTTGACTTTTTATGGAAAAACTAGAAAAAGATAAAATAATTTGACGTGTTTCCAGAATAAAAAAAATCCCGCTTAAACAAAGAAAGCTAGTCAGGATTAACAGGATTGGAATGAGCATAGAAATATGTATTGAAGTACCAAATTGGCTAATGCTGGAAGGTTGATGCAATGTATTCCACCAGTTTACAGAAAATTTAATTATTGGTATATTGATCAATCCTATACAAATAAAAATAGAAGCGACGTCCGCGGAAAACTGTTGAAAACGCAGTACACCTAAATAAATAAAGAACAAGATTAATACAGAGGTTAAACGAGCGTCCCACACCCAAAAGGTACCCCACATAGGTTTACCCCAAAAACCCCCGGTTAATAGGGTAAACAATGTAAACAAAGCACCTATTTTGGCGCCGCTTTTGGAAAATAACTGAAAAAGCGGATGTTTTGTTAATAAGAATAACACACTGCTGATAGCCATTGCAATATAAATAAGTAAACTCATCCAAGCGGCTGGAACATGCACATAAATAATGCGATAATTTTCACCTTGTTGAAAATCGCATGGTGCTACCCAAATACTTAAATAAATAGCCATTGCTGCTAAGAACCAACAAAATCCAATGAGAATTCGTGCATAGCGAAAAGAGCATAACATGATCAAATAAGGTCGTAGTATTTCGAAATACATAGGAATTTTCTAACGTTTTATCATAAAATAATAATCCATCAATGGCCCAGCTAGAAAAAAATATGGATCATTTCGTGCTAATTATTAAAATTCGACAGCTTTTTTTTCTGATTGATTTGCTCTTTGCTTTGTGGAAACCTGCCGAAAAAGCGCCAGCCCAGCAAGGAAACAAATTTTCTTCGCCGAGCGCTGCGCTTTGAAGCGCTTTACTAATAAGCCTTCCCAAGACATCTAGAAAGCAAAAAAAAATAAGCTTTGCGCTCTGCTAAGCTGGATCATTCCCATCTGGGCCACCTAGAAATAGTTTTCTTACTCAAACTTCACCAAATCCCTGCTTTCTCCCTCTGCTAGAATTAAACAGTGTACAGGGGTCTAGTATAGAAAAGAAATACAGAAGGAAAAGAATATATATATATTCTTTTTTTGTTTGCTCCACAATATTTACGATGCGTGAGCCAGTATACCCGCAAAGGCAATCAATTCTATTGGCTTATCAACTTTTGTAAAGTAATTGAAACCGAAATAGGATAAAGAAATAAAAACAAAAGGAAATATCCCATTAATAAAAGAACATGAAACCATTCTGTTTCGGTAGAGGCGCAAAAGATAATTAAGGGTAATAAAGTGGGTAAAGTGGTAAGATTTTGCAAACTGTTCCAACTATGAGATATTATTCCAAGAGCCAAACAAGAATGAATACCACACATAAGAGTAAATATCAGACTTCCTATAATAAGGGTGAACCAATTCATTTTGAGTTGATCAAATTGGTATAGAAGTTGTACCACTGGAAAAGTACCAAAAATACCACTTATTTGAAGAACCCAATGACCTACCAATTTAGAAAGTAATATTTTTTGCAAACAATAGCCGCTTGAACAATACAATTCGAGTGTACCATCTTCAAAATCATTCTGAAGAAAACGTTCAGGAAGAAAGGAAAACAATAAACAAATCCAAATTAAACCTAAATGAAAATGACATAAGAAGTCTTTAGAAAAGCCTATCATTAAGGGCGTGACTACGATATATGACAGAAATAGAGAAAAAGTTGTTATTAGTGTAGATAAATTAAGGAAAATCTGTTGATAAAAAAGTTTCAGAAAGAGTTTCAAGGTTCTTTTTCTTACTTTTCAATCCGAAAAAAAAAATCTATAGATTTTTTTTTTAGCTAGGGCCTGCGGCCTCGACTTAAGGGTTTTCGCGAGAGCGGCCAAGCACTTTGTGAAAGAATGACTGTTTTCGTAATCAAATTACAAAATAGATATACAAACTGTATAGAATCATCATTCACTGGAATGGGATAAGTTATTAATTTTTGTAATCTGTTTGAAATATTAGAATCCACTAAAGATACGATAGGTATTTGTAATTGATTGGCTTCAAGTATAGCCATAGAATTTTTATTTGCATTTATTATTACTAAACAATCTGGAATATCGTGTGTCATGATTCCTTCAAAACATTTTTGCATCTTTCTAAAATGCGGAAAAAAATCGAAGGGCGACGATATAGAGGCGTCTTTAAATTTGGAATGCGCAGAGAAATTCTGAAAGTGTTTTTGTACATTTTTCATATGTTTGCGATTGGTCAAAAATCCTCCAATCCATTTATGATTGATATAGCTCTGATTGGTTCTTTTCGCCATTTGTTGAACTATTTTATTATATTCTGGATCGGTATTTACTAATAAAAAATGGCCTTTTGCACGAATAATAGATTCAATCAAATTACAAGCCCTTCGTAAACAAATAAGTGTTTTTTCTAAATTAATAATAGCCATTTCATTTCTAAATCCGTATAAATATCCTTGAAAATCGGAAGTAGGTATTCGATGGCCCAGATATGCATTTGTACTTAATAATTTTTGAATAACCAACAAACTAGAATTGTACATAGTTCCTTTTTTTTATTTCTGTTTAGATAGCTCAGGTGGTTAGAGCAAAGGACTGAAAATCCTTGTGTCAGTGGTTCAAATCCACTTCTAAACACAATAGAGTGAAGCTTTATATTAAAGAATTTTTAAGGAGTTCAGATCTTAAGAGAATAAAGTGGTCTGAAAGTCGATCTTGCAGTGGCTTTAAACAAAAGCATGCTTCGTTCTGGAGACTGCTTCACAAAAAAATATATATATATATTTTACTTATCTTGCTTCTTATCTTCGAGACAAAGCAACCTCAAAGTTTGAAACAAGGCCTTGCCAAAAGGCCGCGGGCGCTTAGCCGGTTGTTGCTTGCACTGTCTGTGTTACAGATGGCGGGTAAGTCTAGAGGTTGATCAAAGTTTTTGACCTTCCTTAAATAGTGCAGCACTTATAAAGAAACAGTAGAATTTAAAGTAGGCTAAGGACGGATTTGAACCATCTTTCTAGGATTTGCAATCCAATACATTACCTTTATGTTACTTAGCCATTTTTTCTATTTTTGGTATAAAAAAAATGAATGAAAGGCCACAGTCTTCGCAGCCCCTTAGGCCTCATTCGTTAAGAGCCGCGTGTGTATTCACGCGGCGACGGTATCGGACTCTTTTTTTGCGAGATAAGCCAACTGGTGATGGATGATATCAACATAAAAAAATATAGACTTTTTTTTTCGCGGCTTCGAGCAAAAAGCTGTATGACACAAAGCTATCATGTACGGCTCTGTAAGAGGACACAACAATAGCAGCCCGAATTTCGCCCCACTCTCTAGCAATTACTATGTAATTGCATTCCTCATGAAACTGATTATGAGGACGCAGCGTGGTCTGAAAGCCTCTATAAGCAGATGAATTAGGTTAAAAAATAAGTACTAAAAAAAAGAAAAAAGCAACATGAGCTTTACTCAACTATTTCCCCAATATAATTCTAGTTTGAATCCATTACGCGGAAGCGCTATACAATGTTCAGTTAAAAAATTACGACAAAACATGATATTGGTGAATACAGGGCTGAAAACTCCAATAATTTGTTTCCAACATGAGCTGAAAAGAGTGCCAATCACTAAGCAAACGAGGTTTATTTTGGGAATTGAAGATGTGGAAGTGTTTGGTGAACCAAAAATGCTTTTGTCAAAACCGCTAGAAAGAAAATGTAAAAGCAAACTAGTTTGGACTGAACTAACTAAAATTTGGCGAAGTGACCGGAATTTGATCAAAGGGTTTATTTTGAATTCAGTCAAAGGAGGTTATGCGGTAGCAATCGCAGGTCATATAGCTTTTCTTCCAAAGAGTCTTCGCAGAAATCGAAAAGTATTTCATAGTCAATGGAGAATCTTCTCCATTTTGAACATGAACTCAAAAATTGGCAATATCGTAGTAAAAGAAATTGGTGATGGCAAACTAGATTATTCTTCGCCAGCAAAACCGCGTCAAAAACAAGTAAAGCGTTTAGGCGCAAAGCGGAAACACTTGCAAAACACGAAAAAAAACACATTTTTTCATAAATATGGAAAGACCGAAAAAAAAAAAAATAAAAATTCCAGTTTTATTCCTATGGTCTTTACGACCCAAAAGACCAAACAAAGCTTAAAGCGCTTAGGCCCAAAGCCTCAAGCCCACACTGAGAAAACGCATGAAAATACGGAACGATCCACCACAAATAACGTATCTAGACTCAGAGATCAAGGCCGGGCAAGGAATTAAATTTTGTTGGTGTGTTAACGCAGAGCAACTAAAGAACTGGGTTTGAAGAAAGGATGTCATGGAAATGACCAATTAGTGTGACTACAAGCGATTTATCATTGCCCCATATGCCCATGTGGAAACTCGATACCTCGATGATGGAATGGATAGTAGTGGAAATAGTAGGAACTTTTAGTTAACCTATCTATAAGCTTAAAAAATATTTTTTTTTCGTCCAGACTCCAAAACAATCGTGGTGTTCGCTCCGCGTTATGTAGAATACTAATAACAAGATATATATATATATATTTTAATCATGACTCTAGTTTTTTTCCGAACTTTTCCTTTTTTAATTTCCCATGAAAATCTGCGGTCCGTTTGGTAGGTTTTGCTTAAAGAGCTTTACCATTAAGGGCTCAAAGAAGAAAACAAGTTTTCTTCTCTCGTGATTCAATAAAAGTATTTGAATCAGCAAAGAAAAAGTAAAAAAAAATGCCTCAACTAGATCAATTTACCTATTTGACGCAATTTGTTTGGTTATGTGTTTTTTATATGGCCTTTTATGTATTATTATATAATGATGGATTACCCAAAATAAGTCGCATTCTCAAATTACGAAAACAGCTGATTTCGCATCAAAATGTAGGCACAGAGCCGAGCGATTACAGTGTTGAACAGGATGTTGTTTTCAAAGAATGCTTTGATACCAGTATATCCTATCTGTACTCAGGTGTATCTGGAGCATCCAAGTGGTGTAACGAAATGGTAAAAAGCTTAAATGCTAATCAATTAAAACGACTGAATAAATCTTATGTATGTTCCTTGGGAGAAATTAGTGTCTCACAAGTAATAAAAAAAAACGCACTTTCAATTATGAGTCCCTCTACTTATCATATAACTTCTTTAGCGTCACGTCAAACCACAGCTCTTAACAAAATCTATGTTTTACGCGGACAAAGGAACACCCTAGTAAATATCAAGAACGGACCAAGAAAAAAGAAAAATACGAATGCGTGAATTTATTATATTTGCTATTTTAATTTTCAGTGTTTTAAGTTCAAAACAAATCTTAATTTATAATGAAGAAATTATTGTAGCTTTAAGTTTTGTAGGTTTTGTTCTATTTAGTCAAAAAACCTTTGGTGAAATTTTAAAAGCTACTTTTGATGCCCGAAGCGAAGCTCTTCTTTCAGAGTTACAGCAATTGATGAGTTCTCAAGAAGCTCTGTTGTCCGAGTTGAAGAAACAGCATGAATTACGTAGTATAAGTTTGCGTTCAAGTACGCAAATGATTGCAGAATCTTGTATAAATGATCTGCTTACGCGCTGCGCACCTAAGTGCAAACAGACAGTGCAAGCTGTGTTATGCCAACAAGTAGAGCAAAAGTTGAAAACACTGTTAGCTATTCAAGAGCATTCTCGCAGCAGTTTACAAGAAAAGATAGTCACCTGTTTTCGCGAAACAGTTTGTGACGAATTTCGCTTTTCTAAATTGCGAAAACATCAGTCAAAACTAGTTCAACAAAGCATGGTATTATTGAAAGATGGAGTTCTGAAATGAACAATTTTGCACAAAGATGGCTGTTTTCCACGAACCACAAAGATATAGGGACTCTATATTGCATTTTTGGTGCCATTGCCGGAGTCATGGGTACATGCTTCTCAGTACTAATTCGTATGGAATTAGCACAGCCTGGCAATCAAATTCTTGGTGGAAATCATCAACTTTATAATGTGTTAATAACAGCTCACGCTTTTTTAATGATTTTTTTTATGGTTATGCCTGCGATGATAGGTGGATTTGGTAATTGGTTCGTTCCGATTCTTATAGGTGCACCTGATATGGCATTTCCACGATTAAATAACATTAGTTTTTGGTTGTTACCACCGTCACTGTTACTTCTCTTAAGTTCTGCTTTGGTAGAAGTGGGCGCTGGTACCGGATGGACGGTCTATCCGCCGTTAAGTGGTATAACTAGTCATTCTGGAGGATCTGTGGATTTAGCCATTTTCAGTCTTCATTTATCGGGTGTTTCCTCTATTTTAGGTTCTATCAATTTTATCACTAGTGCGCTGTGCGAGGCTCGTTTTCAGTGAGGACTAATATCCATATTCCTACATGTATGTCTGACTCTTTTAAGGAAATACATGCAGCAGGCCAATGCGGCATTTTGGGTTAATAATCCATCATGTTTGCGAGCAGTTGGTCAATGAGGAGGCCAAAGGGGACTGCCCTCCTTGGTGGTATCCTTTAAGCAGGGTAGTAAGGGTTAGGTTAACCAACTTGATACGCACTCACTGCCTTGAAGAGGCTACATATCCCAAGCAGAATACGTCGGTATATGTGTGGCAGAGTAACCCAGGAACCAATACCAATCTGGGCGAAAGCTTTGACTGATGTAGTGAACGGTCATAGTTGTTGGACAGCCACGAGTGATTCTAACATAGGAACCGGCCTGAGCAATCAAGCAAGTGCGCAAGGACCTTAAACTACTGAAGGCTCTGACGAAGGTCAAAAAGAAAACACAAAAATAGGGCAACCACGGGAAGTAACCGCTTCACATCATCCGACAAATGATGCGCGGGCTCAGAGGTCTCATAGTAGCAAGGGGAAGGAAACCAACCCAGCCAGAACGCAAAGGTGACTAGTCAGAAAACGATCCATAGTTCTTTTTCATCTGTTTCGGGCAAAAAAACTTACTCTCGCAGGCCTCTTCAAGGAAATCAGAAGAATGGTTAACAAAGCGACGCCCGTACATATGCTAATAAGATAGTAAACAATTGTAAAAATAACCAGGGACGCTATAATGGACTGAGAATAATTCTATCGGATCCTAAATTTCTGGTTTACTGCTATGAAAGTATCCAAGGTAAGCCTGGGGACATTACTCGTAAAATCAGCTTTCTTGGCTTTGCGGAAAAAGGTTCAGATGGCCCAACCCCTTCTAGATTGCATGGGAACTGGTTTTTCGAACTCGCAGATACGTATACGCAAAGGCCGAATCATAAACTAATCTGCGCCAAAGGTATTAAAAAATAAGACTATCACATCCGGATATCCATTCTGGCCTAATTAATAGGATTGCTCAATTAGTGTGGTGTGGTTGATAAAAAAAATCTGCAAAAAGTGATATGGTTCTCTTAGTTTACTCATCCAAAGCCGGCTTTAAAATCGAAGTTCCGAACTGGGTTCAATAAAATTGGAGCTAAGCTTCAATGCCTGAATACTTAGAGTAGCCTGACGATTCCAAATAACTATAAGGTTCTACATGATTACGAGGTAAACAGCTACTCCAAATTAGGTTTAGTAGACCGAAAAATTTTACGAGTCTGGGTTAGGTCGGATTTGTGCCATCTGCGGTGATAGGAATATGGAAATAGATCATGTAAGGACTGTTTTAGACGTTTAAGTAAAAATTCGAATAAGAAACTAAGGTTACCCGGTTGCCCAGAGCATATAAACGAAAGCAGATTCCATTATGTAAAGCTCACCACGAAGCGTATCATGCAAAGAAGCTAGGAAATGCAGATAATATCATACTATCGGTCCTAGGCCCCTATTAAGTAACACATCCTTCGAGACGCACCTGATACAAGAATCTCAGCAATTGAAGTTTTCCGAGTGAGAGCTGTATGACAAAAAATTGTCATGTATGGTTCGGAGGGCAGCATAGACTGACCCCTATCTATTTTTAACATGCGTGGGCCAGGAATGACCATGCATAGATTACCCCTATTCGTATGGTCCGTATTAGTGACAGCATTCCTACTTTTATTATCTCTTCCAGTATTGGCAGGTGTATTTGCGCCTGACAAGGCAGCGATGTCTTGGTCGAATTTGACTATATGCTGGGAACTCTGCAAAGACGATCAGCAGGGAACGAACCATGATGGTTCGCCCTCAGAGACTATACGCCAAACATCTCTGGCCAAACCTACTTTTGCCATCCAAGCAAACAAAAGCTTGATGCCTATTTGGCCGGCTTGATTTGAAGTGATGGATGCATGATCATAGTGCTTGCAAATCCTTTAGCCTCGTGATCAATGCGGGCTAAAAAAAAGGATATTGTGCGCATCAAAGCGGGTATGATTAAGAAAAGATGAAGATATAGTCCAAACTGCACCACAACGGCATGAAAAAAATCGATTTTTATTGTGCTCCACCGACCAAAAGTGTGTGAATAGATTGGCAATTACCATGTTATTAACTGATAGGAACTTTAATACAACCTTTTTTGATCCTGCAGGAGGAGGAGATCCAATATTATACCAGCATCTCTTTTGGTTTTTTGGTCATGGGCGCGATTGCGCCAATAGAAAAGGTGGTACGCTGCCCTTACAGCGCTACCTAAGCGAGCACAGCTGTTCTGTGCCTCAAATAAACTATCTGCCTGGAATGCAGATAACTGGCAATGAGGTGGGATGTTTGGGAGTCGATGTCATGAGAAAGGTAGAGGATGGTGCCGGAAAAAGAAAAAAAGGCCCTTTTTCTTTCGTTTCAGTTTCAAACTCTTTTAGGTTAGACCCCGGTAATAGTAGGGATCTTTTGGGATTGGAGTGTGCCCTCCTTTCTTTTAAGGGTAAGATTTCACACGTTGCGTGCAAGAAGCCTTCGGCCCTTGCCCGGGCGGACCACTCGAGACCCAACATCTTTCGAAAAGACAGATATTCTATTGGTAGCCTTGCCCCTGTGGTGGAACTTTTTTCAAGAGCCGAAATTGGCATTTCCATTCAACTGGACATTGTTGATATATCCAAGTCAATGATGCTATCACAGGGTGAGATGAGACGTAAAGCTATACACAATAACATGTGGGTAATGCTGAAACGTTTGACGTGGAAAGAGAGACGTGGCTTCTCTAATGGCTCAGGATCTCCAGACAGTCTCTTCGCTGAATGGAAGGAGACCCGAAAAAAATCACGAATTATCGCCAGGAAAGCCGCGGTCATCATGAACGAGGGTCGGTGGCCAATGTTGGGAAACAAATTTACGGCTATCCATCAATTAGTAAAGAACCAACAAAGGATCCTTTCTCTTTTAGCAGCTTTCCTGGGACTCGGAAACCCACTCCTGAGAGACTGCATGCTTGAAATCTGTACTCAATTAACCTCTCGAATAATTGCCGTAGATAATTTATATTATACTTCTGGAAGTCGAACTCCGGGAGTCGATGGTAAAATACTAGAAGCTTCTTCCCGAATCGGTCTAGTTCGTCGTATTTTCTGGATCAATCTAAAAAACTACAAGAGCTCACCCGTTCGCCATGTTTCCATTTTTGAACCAAAAAATGGTGAAAGGCTGCTAAGAATACCCACAATATTTGACAGGACCGTCCAGCACTTGTTCAAACTAGCTATTGAACCTGTAACAGAACCCTTTGCTGACAAATATAGCTTTGGATCTCGAAGGGGAAAATGTGCACACATGGCGGTAGGTGAAATTGCTTACATACTAGACACGAGAAGGCAAAGAGTACGCAAAGTTAGCAACAAGAAAATGGAACAAAATAGGAAAAATTTTGTTTCCAAATGGGTAATTGATGCTGATATAAAAGGCTTCTTCGGCCGAATATTTCACCGATGGATCTTAGAGAATTTTCCCATGCCTAGTAGTACAGAAATTGTACTCGAGGAATGGCTTAAGAGTCCAATTGAATCTCAAGGGGAACTTGAAGTCTCGTTACGCGGTGTCATAAGTCCTTTAATCGCGAACTTTGCCCTAGATGGCTTAGAAGATAAAATAACTAGCGGACACCGGACCACTATGACTGATCCTAGAAGGACACAATGGATGCGGAGGAAAGGCCATAGTTATCTCTTTAACCAGACCCGAAAAACAGAATCAGTCCGCCTTATCAGGTATGCTGATGACTTTGTCATTATTACTAATGATGAGACATTAGTGGAACGACTTTTTGAAAAAGCAAAAAGTTTCCTGGCGGAACGTGGCCTCCAATTGTCGTCAGAAAAAACCCGCATATTCCCGTGGAAGATCGGAGAGAGACTTAATTTTATCGGCTTCATATTCCACAATACCGATAGGGCTCGCTCTCAGAGCCAAGTCACTTTCTCATGTAAGGTGGGAAAAAACTTCACTCGTGGGGGCCTCTACGTGTATCCCAATCCTAATAGGATAATGTCGCTGAAATGGAAAATAAAAAATGTCTTTTCTGAAAATAGAGATCTCTCTCCTTACCAGATGATCAAATTGGTAAACCCAATTCTTCATGGTTGGGGCAACTACTTTGGAATTGGCAATTTTCTTGATACCTTCAGTCTGCTGGATCACTGGATCTGGCATAGAAGCTGGCGATATTTACATCGTAAATTCTCTAAAACTCCTCGACCCAGACTGGTTTCCCGATTCTATCTGGGGGTGCCCTCTCCCCGTGGCAGACTCTGGGATTTCCATGCTACTTGGACCGAGCCCAGTGTAGATGCCAAAGGCCATTGTGCTGACGTGATATGGATAACACTCCTTGCGTCTATGGTAAAAGAAGTTCCTGCTCATATGTTTCGAGCATCTCGTGATCTAGGTAATCCTTTTGTAGATTCAACCCCCTTTGATGAATGGAATCTTCGGATTCAAAGCTATCGGGAAATTTTTGTGGACGGGAAAGGTAACGAATTTAGCAGGCTATTCATCCGCCAAAAGGGTATATGTCCCGTATGCAATCAAGGCTTAGGTTATTTGACTAGCTCTAATTTGGAGATTCATGACCTGCGGCCTTTTTATAAGAACTCGGAAGTGCCTGGTAATGGTAATTTGTTGCACAAATCCCTTGTGCACTCTTGGTGTCTTGTTACAGAACATGCTTGAGGATAGACTACATAGGTTATGGGCATATTCCGCGAAGAGCCCAGTGCTTCGAGAGGAGCTCGCTGAGTTCTGTGGGGGGCTTTGCTGGGAACGGCAAAATCTATCCCGATCCTGAGGTCTATATTCTAATTTCGCCAGGATTCGGTATCATTAGTCATATCGTTTCTACCTTTTCAAGAAAACCCGTATTTGGTTATCCAGGCATGGTTTATGCCTTGATCAGTATTGGAGTTCTTGGATTTATTGTGTGGGCGCACCACATGTTTACTGTAGGCTTAGATGTTGATACACGTGCTTACTTCACTGCGGCTACCATGATTATTGCCGTGCCTACTGGAATAAAAATTTTTAGTTGGATTGCTACCATGTGGGGAGGTTCAATACAATACAAAACACCCATGTTATTTGCTGTAGGATTTATCTTCTTGTTTACTGTAGGGGGGTGCGACGTGCTAACCGGAATGGATGACGTTTACTTCGCCATAACCCCAGAAATGGCGACAGACGGGCGTATTCTCTCTCCAGTTGACGTGTAGGGGAGACCCCAGAAGCAAAGATGAGTAGGGTGAAAAAACCCCTCCTTTGGGGGCTTCCGAAAGGTGGTACCCTAAAAAGGCAACGGAAGGAACCAAAAACAACGAGGTAATTTGCACTAACGGGAGACGAACCCGGTGGACCCCCTACCGGGTCAACGCGTCAACTCTCTCGAAAACCTCGTGCGTGGCCAAATAGCAGTAGGGTGCAAGCAATTCAAGGCTCAAGTAAGCCTCGCCCGCTATGAAGTACTTGAGGTTCCCAATCCCAACACCTAACCGGATGACGCCATTTCTGTCAAGCACGGGACAGCAGGTGACCCACCACTTCACTTTGCTGAGGAGGCCCTCGACAAATGAGGTTTGGAAAAATCTTTTTGCTATACCCTTGCTACGCGGGCCAGGCGCACAGGCGTGTGAGGACTTCACTAGTCAGGCGGATAACTAACCTGATAGCGAAAGAACTGCATTCCATTCTTAACAACGACAAAGGCAACCTTAACAACAACCTTAACCCTTGCAGATTTCTATTTCAAGGAGACCTGATCGACCTGATCGAAAAAAGGAACTCAAAAGGAAAAGAAGGAAACCGGAGAGGCACCGCAGCCTCGTTCGACACGTCGGTACAGGCTATGAAACCCGTACCAAGTCGTAAGAGAATTAAACGCGCGTGCAAGCCGTATGATGGGAAAACTATCATGTACGGTTACGAGAGAGGTGCACTAAAAGCGCAAAGGAAACCCAAAATTGGCCCCACGCGAGTAAGGGCACCTACTCTACTCTTACTGGAATAGTATTGGCCAATTCTGGGCTGGACATCGCTCTACATGATACTTATTATGTGGTTGCACATTTCCATTATGTTCTTTCTATGGGAGCTGTTTTTGCTTTATTTGCAGGATTCTACTATTGGATAGGTAAAATAACTGGTCTTCAATATCCAGAGACTTTAGGTCAAATTCATTTTTGGATCACTTTCTTTGGTGTGAACTTGACTTTTTTTCCTATGCATTTTTTAGGTCTTGCAGGTATGCCACGTCGCATTCCAGATTATCCAGATGCTTACGCTGGATGGAATGCCTTTAGTAGTTTCGGCTCGTATGTTTCTGTAGTAGGAATTTTGTGTTTCTTTGTAGTGGTTTTTTTTACTCTAACCAGTGAAAACAAGTGTGCTTCAAGTCCTTGGGCTGTTGAACAGAATTCAACGACACTTGAATGGATGGTCAAAAGCCCTCCGGCATTTCACACTTTTTCAGAACTTCCGGTTATCAAGGAAAGCATTTAGACGTCTTAGCAGATGGTGCCACTTAAGCACTTACCCGCTCTGCCCTCTAAGGACTTAGTCCATTGGGGGGGCGGAGCCCCGCCTCGCAAAGTAATGGCAAAGGAATGGCAAAAAGATATTCATTTTTTGGAACATCGGCCGCCAAAACTCATTATGAACAAAACGAATGATGAACAAAACGAATGAGGAATTTGATGTAATCAATTTCTCAATTCATTGGAATATGGCAACTCCATTTGTTATGCTGAGGGCGCAGCAAGACGATGTTCTAACGAGGACAGATATTTGAACAGTTATGGCAATCATGGTTAAGGTTGCATTACCAGCTTCTGACTACTTCGTTGATATGAAAGGAGCATTCCGCATAGGGTGCATTTTTAGCGTAGAATGAAGAAGCTGCCGAACAAACACCACAACTGACTACTCGCTTCAACAAGAACCAGGGCCGAGCTTCAAACTACAGAAAATTTTTGATAAATGGCCAATAAAAGAAAAAATAGTATAAAGAAAAAATACTATAAATGAAGAGCACTGCTTCAACATCGTGTCGCCAGTATTGATTATATTGCCGGGCCGGGTTTCATAAGTTGGCATAATTTAGATAATTAATGAAAGAGACAGATAGATAATTAATGTTGACGGTGACGTAGATTACTAGCGCAACTTGAAAATAACGGGAATCCACTCTTCATGGAAAAATCATAGATATTAATTAATTTGCGGGAGCTAAATATGAAGATATCTATATCTATACTGTTATTCACAGTTGCTATCAAACAACTCCTTAACTGCAGGATTGCTGCAGATTGTATAATATAGAGAAATTGAATAGGAATAGTAGTTGGTAACACCTACTCAACTTCTCTCTTTTCAGAGCCGCATCAAAGGCTGCGGCGTTCTCTTCGCCCAATCTAAGCTCGAAATCTTCTTGTAACTTCTCTCTCTGCGTTTTGAACTATCCGAGCTTAGATTAGAGGCCCGCGGCCTTTTCTCACAAAAAAAAAGGCGTGAGCGGCCATAAAAACAGAAAAAAATATATATATATTTTTTAGTTTAACGTAATTACTCGTACTAGACGAGCCAACGTACAATGTATATTTTGATGTGCATATGAACTGCCAGGGGAACTTCTAGAAAAACATTTGGGTATAGCAGGACTTGAACCTGCGACCATTAAGTTAAAAGCCTAATGCTCTACCAATTAAGCTATACACCCAAAAATATATATATATATTTTTTTTATCATTATGTAATTTAATGATGATAAATTGATAAAAGACAACAATGACCTGCGGAGCAAAAAAATATATATATATTGGGGGGATTCAAGGCGCAACGTGTTACGCATCCATTTCAGTCCAATTTTATTACTTTGGTTCTATAGAATATAGGCTTAGTAGGACTCGAACCTACAATATCACCGTTATGAGCGGTGCGTTTGAACCAATTAAACTATAAGCCCTGGATTCGATATGCTTACTAGCATATCGAATCAAACGTAACCTGTCGCCCTCGTATAGGTATAGCTGGGAATTAAACGAAAGAGGCCGCTCAAAGGTGCACGTGGCGTAGAATAACGCGGAAGCATTTGGTGAGTTAACGAAGACCGAGGGCCGCCGCAGGCGCGCGGCCGCTTCGCGCCTTTGGTCTTCGGTCCTATCATCCATCGAAAAGCACGCGAAGCTATGCATTATCAAAGATTATTAAAGATTATTTATAACAAGAAGTGAAGCAGCTAAAAAAGAAAAAAAAATATATATATATATCTATATATATATATAGATATTTGTCCTGCTTCTTTTTTTATCCAATCAGCCCTTAGGGCTCTGCTCCCAAAGTAATTGTAAAGGTTAAAATCTTTGTCAGTTCGGTTCTTTTACGCTTATGCTTTTGGTAGCAAGTGGTGAAGGGCTCGAACGTACGAATCGTTCGGCCCTAAGGTGCCAAAAAATCTAGATTTTTTAGGCGCAGCCCTATTGGCTTTGCGAATAGGGTGCAGCCAAAATATATTTTTTTTCCCAAAAAATCCCAGCACCGAAAAATTAAAAGACAAATAAGATCAAAAAGGCCATCATTAAGGCAAACAAAGCAATAGCTTCTGTTAAAGCGAAACCTAAAATGGCATAACCGAATAATTGCTTAGCCAATGATGGATTTCGCGCAACAGAATGAGGTTGGATAGGGGGTTATTTTCATATCGCCCTTCACAGCAATAAGAAGGTACCCATGATGCGCGACTCCCCCCCCTGATAGAACCGTACGTGATAGTTGCCCATCATACGGCTCCTCTTTTTTCATATCTTACGTTATTTCTTTACTTCGTTTTTTAGAAAATATTTGCGCCCTACCCTTGTACGCTTGGCAAGTGTAGCCAGAGAATAACGCGGCAGCAAGGGCGCAACATATATATTGCTGCGCCCCTTCTTAAACTTTTTCAG